CGGGAGGGATAATATCAACCACTTGACGTCCCTCCGACGCATCCGTTATGGTTATCTCATATCCCCCTTTTTCTTTTCGTATGATTTTGCTTACTATACCTGTTGCTGTAGCATTATAAACTGTATTGTTACTCTTATTGCCGTCGGGATAAATCTGACCCCTTCCCCTGTTCCCGCCTACGTATATAGGATATTTTAAGAAGTGAGCATCCTTCTTAGTAGCAGGGTCCGGGGAAAGAATAGGGAAGGTTATTTCACTATATTTTTTACCAGGGACAGGGCCTACCACAAGAATATTTTTTTTATTGGGGCGATAGCTCTGAAAAGACAAATTGCCAATCTTTTCTTTCATCTCGGGAGAAATACGATCGGGAGGAGCTAATTCAAACCCCTCCGGTAAAATAAGAACAGCCCCCACGTTCAACCCCCCTTTTTTACCATTAGCAAGAACCTGTTTCAGTTGCATATCATAAGGAATTCGAACAACTGCTTCAAATACAGTATCAGGAAGTACCGCTTGTGGAACCTCAATTTCCACGGGCTTATTAGCTAAATGGCAATTGGCACATACAATACGCCCAGTCGCTTCTCGTGGATTTTCATAACCCTGCTGTGCAAAAATGGGATATGCACTTGAAATGGACGTCCGAGTTAAGATATATATCATGAGCGATACGGAAATAGATCGAGTAATCTGTTTCTTTAGCCAAGAAAAAGCATTTCTAGTTTGCATGGTCCAATCATTGATCGCGAAAATTTCTACAATAAATTGGGTAGGTCGCTAGTATAGTTCCCTAGCCACGATTCTGCTATTTGCTGGAATAATCTAGGATGAATCTTCCCGATGGTTAGAAATAGGAAGAGTAAATACGATTTTCAATACTTTGCTTATGTACAACTACAAAGTACCAAACATTCTAATTGGATTAGATTAATATCAATGGATCCTTTATCAGTCATTCATTGAATGATAAATAACTACAAGTGACGGAGACAGACGATTTAAATAACGGAAAATCCAATATTTAAAAATTGTATCGAGAATGACTGGAAAGGTGGAAACAAGACCAGCTATAATTTGATCATTATGAACAAATCCAAAATCTTTATAGATGGAGCACATAATTAATTCCCAACCCTGGGGTGAATGAAATCCGATACATAAATCAGTTAATAAAAGAATAGAAAAAGCTTTTACTGTGTCACTTAAGTTATATAGGAATTCCTGAGCCCAAGAGTTAAGAATAACAAGTTTTTCATTACCCAAAATTGAATACCCGCTTAGAATAATAAAACAGATGGTATTTGTTGAGAAGTGCAAAATCGTATGGATACGATTCTCATTTTGTATCTTGATTAATTGGATCGTTTCTTTATGGATTCCTATCCTAAACTCTTCGAGATGTGTTTCCGAGTATTCCTTGATCATTTCGTCCAAGAAGAGGAGTTCCTCTAATTCTCTGAATTTTTCTAGAAGACTCTTTTCTTGAATATTATTCAAGAAAATTTCGGATTGCCCAGTATTCCACCAATTAGTAACCCAAGATTCCAGACATTTATTAACTGAGAAAGAAATCCACCAGGGCAAAAATACTATAGATGCAAGATAGAAAAGAGGAGTGAAGGCTTTCTTTTTTGCCATTTTTTCGTCTGTGAATTGTTAATCAACCCATTCGTACACTCTATGCGATCGAATATTTCTTACACACATGAGTTTTATACAAGGTATCGAACTTATGAATCTATTTTCTTTGTGATTTTGTGGTTAGTCTTTGAATCTAGAAAGAATACAGAAATAGGCTAAGAATTCACTTCGAATGAAGAAATTAAGAATATTGTTTCCTGATATCTCAATTGGTCAAATTCAAAATCAAGTGTCTCCTTTCGATGAATGATCGAAAGAACCACTTTTAGTAATGAATATTTATTATTCAGATTTTGAGACGAAAGAACTCCTTTGCTATCAAAATATCTAATATTTCGAAAAAATTTCACTGATTACCCATAGTCAGGAATAGAATAATTGAGGGAAAGATATTAGGATGATCAAAAAACAATGACTGGCAAGGGATAAATTGGCTAGTTCTCATTATTTAATTAAGAAATCCAATTGTTGGTCATTAAAGAATACAAAAGAAAGAATTTCAAATTTACAAGATACGATCTATCTGGATCTAAAGTGTCAATTCCAACAAATATTGAACTAAAAAAAATTCTTGCTTTCGAAATGGTTTGCCATCTGAGATGAATCTATTATTTCGATTTGTTATTTGTTATTGAATTGCGTGCGCATAAAGACCATAAAACGCATAAAGACCATAAAAAGAGTTTCGTTTTATGGTTCTTTCATATACGTTTTCTTTAATTGAATGAACGTTCTGATTCTCAATTTCTCAAAATACTTCAATTGGTACACGCAAGAAATAGGCTAATTCAGCAGCCTTTTGTTCAATTTCTCGTGGAGTCAAATTCTCATCAGTACGGGTCAAGGGAATGGACCCCTGGCCTCGGATGTCCATATAAAGAACACGACGAGCATAAATACCCTCTTTAACTTCTATTCTAACGGACTGAATATCTTTTATAAGGAATCGGAGGAATATGCGACGATTTTTTCCCGGAAATCCCCAACGAAAAATACAGACTACTCCTTCCTTTCTATCGAATCGATCATAACCACTACCTACATTCCAGGAAATTGTGCACCACAAATAAGAGCTAATAAAGAGACCCGCAATTCCGTAGAAAGACATCACGATTCCTTGTGGAAAAAAAATGATTTGCTGAGGCGGAAAAAAAGATAGCAAATTTCTACCAAGATAACTGGAAGTTCCAACTAATAAGAAGCCTAATGAACCTAAAAAAAGGATAAAGGCCCAGCAGAAATTACTTATTTTTCGAGACCCCGTTATAAGTTCTATCCATATATCGTCTGATCGCCAAGTCATACTTTACTCGATTGCATTTTATTGGAATTGAGATAATACCCCAGAGAAATTTGACTTTACTTTTTTGTTTCCGAAGTAACTCTCATCAACTAGCACTAGTTTGAGGTGAACTAGCACTAGTTTGATGTCAACCTTTAGGAGTAATTCATCAAATTGGTTAAATCTAAAATAATAACATACTCTTTATTTAATACGATCCCACTATACATATCGATATACATATAGATTCACCGACTACATTTCAGCCATCCAGAGATCCTGATCTATTTGAAAATTGCTAGAATTGATATATCCATATATCATGTTTCTGCGGGCATAAGAGTTTTTTCCTTTATTTTCGGTGGAAATCACATGTTATACTATATTCCAATAAATAGATATCCGTGTTATGATACAAGTCCACGTTTTCAAAAAAAAATGGATGAGATTGGGTCCCGGCGGATCTAAACAATCTTGTTTTTTTGAACATGAAGAAATAAAGAAGCCATTGCAATTGCCGGAAAGACTAGGCCTACTAACGGCACAAAAATAGATGGAAGGTTCAAATTTGTCATAGAAGGGGTACCTCGATTTACTATTTGTATCTGTTATTATGTTATTATATAAATAAAGATATCTTGTAATAATTATAATTAAATTAAGAATTTGAATTCTAATTAGATAATATTTATTATTAATAGAATTTGAAGAATTAAAAATTCTTAGTATAGATCTAAGTATCTATATATCTAAATCTAACTGAGTACGTATAATAAGAATAAGTGCAAAGAATGTAGAACTGTAGAACTAAATAAATGGACTTATTCATCTCCTACATGAGAAAGATATGTATGATAATAAACTTTATTATTTTTCTTCATTTCTTTGTCTTTTGTTCTTGTCTTCTAATTTTCTAAAAATAGATAAAGAGTTTTTTACCGATTATCGAAAGATTCGTTCGAATCCGACCCAACATGAATTTTGAGCTAAAATGGTTTTTCGGGAGATAGAGAAAGATACAAAACTCTATTATCTATATTTAAATTTCAAATTATATACCTAAGACAAGAACAAGTTCGTTTTATTTTCCTAATTTCACGAAAGGAAGAACTCACTCTTGGTGATAAAGGCTTCTTGATTCGTAATCAGGAATATAGGTCAAAAAAAGAGTTATCCTCAACTTTAGTTTTGATTCTTTCTACAATTTGATCTTCTATCACCAAAGAAAAATCTATTATTATCTTATTTACTTTGATTCCGATAAACTAACTACTTTTTGCTACAAACACAAAAAAAAATAATTGAACTTAGTGCTCTACTTGATTTTGCTTGACTTTTGATTCAAAGGAGAAAAGGCGTGGAGCTTAAATAACTCACTCAGAACGCTTTTTAAAAGATTACGTGGTACAATTAGGTCGAATAAACCCTTCTGGAATAAGTATTCAGCGGCTTGTGAACCTTCGGGTACTGTTTTATTCAATGTTTGCTCAATTACTCTTTTACCTGCAAATGCAATGTAGGCATTGGGTTCGGCAATAATGATATCCCCCAACATACCAAAACTTGCTGTCACTCCACCAGTTGTCGGAGATGTAAGGATTGATACATAAAATAATTTTTTATTTAATTGATAATCATATAAAGCAGACGATATTTTAGCCATTTGCATCAAGCTCAAACTTCCTTCCTGCATGCGCGCCCCCCCAGAAGCACACACTATAATAAGAGGTAATTTTTGATTGGCAGCGTGTTCAATCAAACGGGTGATTTTCTCTCCGACTACGGATCCCATACTACCCCCCATAAACTGAAAATCCATAACCCCAATTGCTATGGGAATGCCGTTTAGTTGGCCTATGCCTGTTTGAACAGCCTCGGTTAATCCTGTCTTTCTTTGATAAGAATCAATACGATCTTTATAAGGCTCCTCCTCCGAATGAAATTCAATGGGATCCAGAGAGACCATGTCTTCATCCATAGGATCCCAAGTACCGGGATCGATCAAAAGTTCAATTCTATCCGAACTACTCATTTTCAAATGATATCCACATTGTTCACAAATATTCATTTTTG